TTGCTGTGGTACATGTATCATTTCAAGATTCATCGACTTGAATTGTTCCATTTACTTAAATTTTATTTTTATTTCGATATCAATTATAAATATATATTGATCTTGCTCTTATACTTTATACAAATAAGACTCTTTTCTCGATTATACAAATAAGACTCTTTTCTCGATTTTTCATCTCACTTCGGATTCTCTATAAAAATCTATAAAAAAAAAAGAATTCAAAATAGAATTTTGAATAAAATACTAATTAAATAAAATACCAATCCATATAAAATCTATATAAAAATAGAAAATACTATATTCTATATGTAATATAGTACCTCCACCTATATAATATAAAAATAAAATATAATAATAAATAATAATAATATTAAACATTAATGGAATAGGATCTTATATTAACTAAATTCGACTTCTATTCTATATATTCTATTTCTATTCTCTATATTCTACTTCTATATTCATTTAGAAATTTATAGAAATATATTAATTAAAATTAATTCAATTATTAATTCAATAATATTAATTCAATTTATTAATTATTCAATTTAGCAATTCAATGTTAGGGCAATAAAAGACTCCTTTCTTTTATTGCTATACCTTACCTAGTATAGCAATATAAAGAAGAGCCCATTTTACAATGTTAAATGTTAATAATGAAAGTTAATAAAGATCCTAATTTTTCAAACTCCAGCTTGTCTATAAATAGAGTAAGTCGTTTTTAAATCCGTGTAACTTACGAGTAGATTTGATTTTTGTTGAGTTAGGTTGGAATTTGTTTTTAAATGAGTTCGTGTCATGATTTTGACTCCAAAAATTCATTAGGCTTAGGCGGGTATCCCAAAGACAAAGAAAAAAAGTATCACTAACTCTTTTTGATTGCGGATAGGAAAAGGGAAAATTCCTAATGTAATTGACTTAGGAAAGAAAATTGGGTTTGTTTAGCCAAGACAAGATAAAAAAAAAATAGCTATTGGTTCTATTGAAGTGCACTTTTTTTGATTTCGGCTTTATACTCTATCCTGAATGATTCCTGCGAGCAAGCTTATGAGAATGCTTTTTTTTTCGTTTTTCGATAAACCAAGCAATTGCAAGCGGCTAGTTACAAACAATACAATAATGAAGAAATAAAAACTATACAATTTTTGTCTTTGTATCTTTGTATTTGAATTTTATTTCATTTTTTTTAGGGCTATACGGACTCGAACCGTAGACTTTCTCGGTAAAACAGATCAAACTGATTATTCTCAAAATGATTCGAACTGTTTCAAAGACCCAACATGCATTTTTTTGCATTGGGCTCTTCCATTAACTGATATAAATAATCAGTTAGTCTACCATAATTCTCTTGACAAGAAGATAAGAAGATGGCTCCATGTGCTCTGATTTCTTATTTGGATTCCGATCTGAGAGCACTACCGAAGTGTTTCAAAGAAGGTTATCCTGACGTAGGTTTGCTTTTGGCTTAGATCAACCTAAGTTAAATGAAGTCTCCATCGCCCCCCTTTTATTTAAAAAATCCAATATGAAACTTCATACACCTTAAAGTTCATAAGATAGGACGAAAAAAGAATTTTTTGAGGTCTTTATACTCATTATGCCTAGCATTGAATAGAGTTAGTATTCCCCTTATCAATATCTTAAATCAATAATGGGTTCTATTGGTTGCCTAAAATCTAAAAATATAAATAGAAAAGGGGCACCTAAATTGGACCGAATCTTTTGTCAGGCTATTGTTCTCTTGTTCCCTAAAAGTCATGGAGTAAGACATCAACTTCTCAATAAGTTGTTTGATTCCATAATGTACTCCTCTGAAAAAACATCGGCGCGCGTGTAAACGAGGTGCTCTACCTAACTGAGCTATAGCCCTTTTGCTTGTGATATATATTTTATCATGTCAATAATTTCTTGTCAAGATGAATATTACATGATCCAACTTTTATCTCTTTGATCGGTATTGCTTATAAATAATATTACATTTATAATCCATCGATGTGATGGGTTCCATTTCTTTCTCTTTTTGATTCTAACTGACCTACTTAACTCAGTGGTTAGAGTATTGCTTTCATACGGCAGGAGTCATTGGTTCAAATCCAATAGTAGGTATAACTTATTAGATATCCGAATCCATGGTATCTAATAAGTTTTTCTAGCCGCCTTAATTTTATTGATTTTTGATATTTTCCATTCCATTCTATTTCTCTTTCTCTAGTTCATTGTTGAATTTGAAAATTTTTCGTTGTATTAGATAGAATCCGATTCCATTTATGATTCTAGTCAATTGGCAGAATTAAAAAATAAAGTGTATAAACAGAATTTCTGTTTATACAGAAGTTTTTCTTTTGATTATTCGGGCGCACCGCCAACGGGTTATAGTTACGAAATCACATTGATAGCCTCTACTCGTGCTCTAGCTCGTCTGAGAGCTAGATTTGCCTCGATTATTTGTCTCTTGCCTTCCGCTTTCCTCAAGTTAGCTTCTGCTATTTCAAGAGTTTGC